ATATAGCATCTATAGGATAACTTCCGTCTTGAAAGTTATTTGGTGTTTTTATATTATATCCTCGATTCCTTTCAATTTGTAATCCAATACAAAAATCAGTTGGTTCCGTTAGGTTAGCTATATGCTGCGTATTATCCACGATTTCCACAGAAGGTGGTAAGAGGATGTCTTGAGCAGTTACATATCCAGGACCTTTGACACAAATAAGCGCGTCACGAGTTCCATATAGATTACTTCTCAATACAATTTCTTTCAAATTCATTAAAATTTCATGTACTGATTCTTGAATACCTACTATGGTAGAATATTCATGCGGGATTTTCTCAGATTTTGCGCGTGTAATACATGTTCCTTCTATTTCTCCAAGCAAAGCTCTTCGCATCGCAATGCCTATTGTGTCGGCTTGACCTTTCATAAGTGGAGACAGAATAAAGCGTCCATAATAAAGACGCTTACTGTCTGCTCTTGATTCAACACATTTCCACTGTAGTGTCCGAGTAGATACTTTTAATTTCTCTCGAACCATAGTAATATTATTTGTCAGATTTTTGAGTCATTTATTTCTCTTGAAATCTCTTCAATGTTTATTTCTACACTCGCCTTTTTTTAGGGGGTCTGCAGCCATTATGTGGCATAGGGGTTACATCCCTTACGAAACTTAAAAGTAGACCACTTCGACGAATAGCGCGTAATGCTGCATCTCTTCCGAGACCCGGACCTTTTATCATGACTTCTGCTCGTTGCATACCTTGATCTGTTACTGCTCGAATAGCATTTCCTGCTGCGGTTTGAGCAGCAAAAGGTGTCCCTCTTCTTGTACCCCTGAATCCACAAGTACCGGCGGAGGACCAAGAAATAACCCGACCCCGTACATCTGTAACTGTCACAATGGTGTTGTTGAAACTTGCTTGAACATGAATAACGCCCTTTGGTATTCGCCGTGCACTTTTACGTGAACCCACACGTCCAGTCCTACGTGAACCGCTTCTTGGTATAGATTTTGCCATATTTTATCATTTCCGAAATATAAGTCAGAGATATATGGATATATCCATTTCATGTCAAAACGGATCTTTTATTTTGATTTGTTCCTCGGTTCCTTTAGAAAGTCCCTTTTCGAAAGATTATCCTTGTCTTTGTTTATGTCTCGGGTTGGAACAAATTACTATAATGCGTCCCCTTCTACGGATCAGTCGGCATTTTTCACAAATTTTACGAACGGAGGCTCTTATTTTCATAATTGTTATTCCTTAACTGAATTTCGAATCTACTTTACTGATTGGAAGAAAATAAGTTTCTTGAGATTTTTGAACCGTGAATTGGATCCTCATGAAAGGAATCTTGAAAAACCACCGAACCATTCGAATCTTTGTTGTGGGGTCTAGAAATTCTGCGCCCCCCCCCCCCGTTTGAATCATAACGACTTACTTAAATTTTGATTCTATCTCCCGGTAGTATATGTATAAAAGAGTGTCGGATCCTTCCTGAAACAGAACTTCGAATCTGACTTCATTATTGAAACGAACCCCGAACATACCATTGTGAAGTGATTCAGTAATTAAACCTTCATGAATCCATTTTTCTTCTTTTATTCCAGACAAACCCTCCTTGAAGTATCAACTAATGTAGGAAGGCGTGATATTAGATAACTTGGCTTTTTTATTCGTTTTTTTCACAAACAGGAAGTTACAGATACAATTCGGATAGCAGAAAATTTACCATATATAGCACAAAATTTCTCCGCCGATTCCTTCTAGCCGAGCTGCTCGGTCTGTCATTATACCCCGAGAAGTAGAGAGGATTACAATCCCCATCCCGTCTAAAATTCTAGGAATTCGTTGATAGTTAGAATAGATTCGGAGACCCGGTCGACTTATTCGTTTTAAATTTAAAAGAGTTCTATATGGTCCTTTCCTATTCCTTCTATGTCGTAGGGTTAAAACCAAAAAATATTTGTTATTTTCTACAAGTTTCCTTACGTTTTCGAGAAAACCCTCTTGTAAAAGTATTTTAACAACGTTTTGGGTCATGTTAGTAGATGCTATTCGAACCGTTCCCTTTCGATCCATGTCAGCATTTCGTATAGAAGTTATTATGTCAGCAATAGTGTCCTTACCCATGATAAACTAAAATTATTGTTGCTTCCGAATTTGGATATAATCAGCATGTTCTTTTTTTATAAAAATTATTAAAGAAAATTCTTAAAAGTATATGCGTGAGACATAATCCACTATGAGACATAATCCACTAATTTATCTATTTTATTTAAATACTATCACTATCTCACGGTCTCATATTATAATACCTCAGGTGCTAATGAAACTATTTTAGTAAAATTTAACTGTCTCAATTCCCGGGCGATCGCGCCAAAAACTCGGGTTCCTTTTGGATTTCCTTCTTGATCAATGACAACTGCAGCATTGTCATCATATCGTATTATTATACCGTTATCGCGTTTGAGTTCTTTACAAGTACGTACAATTACAGCTCTGATCACTTCTGATCTTTCTAGAGGCGTATTTGGTACTGCTTCTTTTATAACAGCAACAATAACATCACCGATATGAGCATATCGGCGATTACTAGCTCCTATTATTCGAATACACATCAATTCTCGTGCCCCGCTATTGTCTGCTACATTCAAATGGGTTTGAGGTTGAATCATATCATTTTTTTTTATCCGTTTTTTTAATGTAAAATAAAGCAAAGGACGAAGTAAAAAAAAAAAAAAGAAAGAAAACCCTGCAATTGTTTTTTTTATACACAAGACTTCTTTCCTTTGGTTCTTCATTTCTATCCAGAAATAATGAATTGAGTTCTTATAGGCATTTTGGACGCCGCTATTGAAATAGCCTTTCGAGCTATATTTTCGGCTACTCCACCCATTTCATAAAGTATTCTACCCGGTTTAACAACAGCTACCCAATATTCTGGGGACCCTTTCCCTGAACCCATACGGGTTTCCGTGGGTCTTACTGTAACTGGTTTGTCTGGAAATATACGTACCCATATTTTTCCGCCACGGCGTACATTTCGTGTCATTGCTCGGCGCCCTGCTTCGATTTGTCTAGATGTAATCCAAGCGGGTTCAAGTGCTTGAAGAGCATATCTACCGAAACAAATATGATTACCTCGATAAGATATTCCTTTCATTCTTCCTCTATGTTGTTTACGGAATCTTGTTCTTTTTGGGTTATAGTTGATGGTTCTTTTTCAATTCCATCTCTACTACAGAACTGGACATGAGAGTTTCTTCTCATCCAGCTCCTCGCGAATGAAACGACTAAAACAGATTTTATCAAGATATACATGTGTTTAATGAATAATATGCTGAATCGTAGGATTCTTTGAAATTGCATCTAATTAATCAATTCGTTAATCTATTCGAAATTTGTCTAGCGTGTTTAGATATTATTTAATTAAACATGTATTCTATTTCTAGATAATGTCAATGTCTTTTTTTATAACGTTATCATTATAAAAAAATCTTTCTTTTGTTTTTCCTTTTATCATATGGGATCGACAAAAATGTATCCATCTAATAAAAAAAAACTTTCGCGGGCGAATATTTACTCTTTCCATATCTATTTCAGTCATTTCCATATCTATTTCAGTTATAGGGTTAGTTCATGACCTCTCAAAATAAAAGAATAAAAGAGGAGGTCCCTGGTTTGTTCCGCCATCCCACCCAATGAATCATTAAGATTCATTTTCAATAGAATCTTCTGCATTCACGGGTTATATCGTTCCCATTGCTTCTCGATTAATGGTTAGGTCTGAATTTTCCGGCGGAGTCCTTTTTTCTTAAGTCAATTTTCTCAGTCTTTATTGGCTCGAGGCTCTTGATTTTTTTGTTCTATAAGCGGATTCATCTAATTATGCATGAATCATTATTGAATTTATGCTTTATTACACTGCGTTTTATGAGATGACTCATCGACCTTACATATTGGAATCATATATCATTGATATTTCCGTTCTCTCTTTCTCTCATCCTTCCACTTATCCGCATACTTTTTTTCTGTTTTGCTTTCCGACTTAGAACTTCACAACTCATAATCCGATTGGTTTTTTTATCTTTATGCAAAAAAAGATTTCAGTTGCTACAACGATATGTCCAATATATTATATCTTTATCTTGACTGGTTCTTTGGATCCAGATAATGCGAAGCAATGAGTTGGTTATTAGTGCTATAGTTATTAGTTCATACTCTGGGCCCTGGTCCGTTTTTTTGAATCCTAGCCTAAAAAAACCAACGAGTCACACACTAAGCATAGCAATTATATAAAACGATCAATCGAATTTTTATTTAACCCTCTAGAATTGCAGAATTGCTCTTTTTTTGTTTTGCTTGAACATAAAAAGAATAAAAGAAAAGAATAAAAGGGTTTTTCTTTTTTTGTCCATTACTGGGTATAATGTAAAAACACGTAAAGTCTTATTATTCTTCGTCTACAAATATCCAAATTTTGATTCCTAATACCCCGTATATAGTTCGAACTGTATAGGAACAATAATCAATTTTAGCTCCAATGGTTTGTAGAGGAACCCTACCTTCTCTGATCCATTCGACGCGTGCAATTTCTTTTCCGTCGATACGTCCCGCAATTTGTACTTGAATTCCTTTTGTATTCGCCAGCTCGGTTAATTCAATAGCTTTTTTCATTGCTTTGCGAAAAGAAACTCTATTCTTTAATTGGCCAGCTATAAATTCTGCAAGAATATTAGGGTGTCCATAAGGATTTGCAATTCGTGTAATAGCAATGTTTAGTTTTCGGTTCGCACAATGAAGTTCTTTTTGTACATTCATCTGCAATTCTTCGACTCTCCGCGGTCTATTTTCTATTAAGAATTTTGGGAATCCTATATAAATTATGACTTGAATTAGATCGATTCTTTTTTGAATCTCTATCCGTGCAATTCCCTCAACGCCAACACCGGAGGATATTCTCATATTTTTTTGTACATAATTCTTAATACAGTTTCGTATTTTTTGATC